ATAATGAAAGCGCAATTTTTGTTTTTCTTCTAAACGAATACGATATTGCGATTTTTTGCCGGGGCGCGATTGGGTTCGAAGATCGCTTCCGGCTCTAGGCTTTTTACTAGTTAGCCCCGGTAAAGCCCCCAGACGGCGGATTTTTTTGAAACGAGGTCCTCTGTAACGCGACATAAAGACTCCTTTTTTTATGAAATTTCATAAACCAAAATTAAAACTAAACTAAAATATGATAAATGAAGCGAAATTTACTGAAGTATTACAAAGAATAATTAGAGGAATTGTATCAATAGTCAGACCTTATTGTATAGAAATATTGTATATATAATTGTATTATATAAATAAAAAAGAAAAAGAATTTGAAATAATCGAAAAAAAAAATGAAGGGCTCTTTTCTTGATTGATTTGTTCTACAGAGACCAAACCCCTCCAATCCAATTTTTATTAATAATTGGAAGTTTCTATGAAATAATCGAAGGGGCTCGGTGACCTTTAGGAACGGGCAAAGAAGCTTTTCACTTTAGATTTCCTATTATCAATTATCTAAAAAATAAAACAAATGGAGAAAAGCCGGCTATCGGAATCGAACCGATGACCATCGCATTACAAATGCGATGCTCTAACCTCTGAGCTAAGCGGGCTCACATAACATAAATTGTACACGTATACTAATTTAGTAAACTACTGCTGCTGAGATCTTAACTGTTTATTCTTAGTTATTTCATAATAAATATGATATAAATGTAGAAAAATTCAACTATAGAAACGAATAAGAATGGAAAATCGAATTTTCCAAAATATTTCATTTTGATATATTAATTTAGATCTATTTCTCAAATATATGTTTATCAATAATAAATATCTTAATTTGTTTAATTAGAGACTAATATTTTTTTACTATTCCATATTTAATATTTCATTTAATATTTCCTTTACTATTTTTGAATATTGTTTTTTGATTTTCCTTTACTATTTTTGAATATTGTTTTTTGATATTTTACTATATAAAAAAAAATAAAACTATATAAATTCTAAATAAAATATTTTAGTACATGGTTTTTTATTTCTAGATATTTATTTAGATTTCGAGTTTGAACTAGAATTTTGTACCTAAAGTTAGGAATATAATCTAGTAATTAAGTTAGAATCTTATTGTATATTTTTAGAATCTTATTGTATATTTATTGTATATTATAATCATATAATATATTAATATAATTAATTAATTATTATATCTATTTGAAAGCGAAAATAGATAATTTATCTAATTTGAAATAATTTCATTAATATATAAATTAACGGAATGATTAATTGATTAATTATATCCATTCGATTAGTTATGGCTATTAATGAAATTTGAAATTCATAATACTAAATTGCCCTTTGTCGTTTTTTTTTTATTATTATGATCTGCCCTAAGAAAAGGATAAGAGGAGAAAAGTGCAATCCAGACCATAATGAAACATTCCTAGGGTTTCATTCGGAAAGGCGAAACCTAAGACGAAAAAAAAAAAAAAGAATCGACCGTTCAAGTATTCAAAATTGCACACTAAAAATGATAGAAAATCATAGAAATTGGGACATGTATATATATAATATATTATAATAGATATATGTTATGTGGTATATATCTATATTGAATTTCTGGTTGGACCAAGTATGGTCTCCAATAGAGATGAAAGAAGATAGATACAAAATAAAATCGGAGAAAACACTTTTCAATACAGGAATCGATATCTAATGAATTCACCGGTTCCAGCATAATATAAATGGAAATGAACAAAAAAGGGTAAACGGCATCATGATGTGATCCTAATCACATCACAAAAAAAGGGGATATGGCGAAATTGGTAGACGCTACGGACTTAATTGGATTGAGCCTTGGTATGGAAACCTACCAAGTGATAACTTTCAAATTCAGAGAAACCCTGGAATTAAAAATGGGCAATCCTGAGCCAAATCCCGTTTTATGAAAACAAACAAGGGTTTCAGAAAGCGAGAATAAATAAAGGATAGGTGCAGAGACTCAATGGAAGCTGTTCTAACAAATGGAGTTGGCTGCATTGTGTTCATAAAGGAATCCTTCCATCGAAACTTCCGAAAGGATGAAAGATAAACCTATATACATATGTATACTTACTGAAATACTATCGCCAAATGATTAAAAATGATTAATGATGACTCCAACCGGTTCTATAATTTTTTTATATCTATTTATATGAAAAATGAAAGAATTTTTGTGAATCGATTCAAAATCAAAATTGAAAAATGAAATAAATATTCATTGATCAAATCATTCACTCCATCATAGTCTGATAAATCTTTTTTTTTTAGAATTGATTAATCGGATAAGAATAAAGATAGAGTCCCATTCTACATGTCAATATCGACAACAATGAAATTTATAGTAAGAGGAAAATCCGTCGACTTTAGAAATCGTGAGGGTTCAAGTCCCTCTATCCCCAAAAAGACCTGGTTGCCTCCCTAATTATTATCTTCT